GATAAGGAGCCCACGATTCCTCTACTGGCAGACAAGCTTCTAAGTCTTTAGCCAACGGATACGAATTCGAAAGAAAGGTCAATCTCCGAAGGGCCTTCGGAGAGCTGAGCTTGAGTTTAGGGGGGAATACCGCTTTTGGTCTTGGCAAAAGTAATTCCACATTTTCAGGCTTTGGCTTAGGCTAGGCTTGATTTACCGGAATTGATGCTTAAACAAATCTTTTTTTCGAGGAATTTTTTCTAGCTTGATTTTCATTTTCAAGGTGGTCTAGTAAAGGGATAGGAGAGAAAGATTTGGATTTCGTGATTCCATGTTTTTGTTTTAAGCATATGAATTGACTACACTACTGGTAACGGCCCAAATAAAGCAATCCGAGGCATGACTTTCTACAGTTGGCTTAGCAGCTAAGAATGCTAGATCATAGCCCGAAGAAGGCTTTTTTTTCGGTAAGGAGTGAGGTTTTACCAACCTGTAACTGGTCTGCAACACATGGTTGAAGGATAATATTAATATTCCACTCAGAGGCCAGTCTAACAACCTTCTGCTATTATACTCCCTTTTTTGAAACAAGGACTAGGAAAAAATCTAGACCAAAGAGCCCCAACTCATATCATACCAAGAATTTGCCATTGACCTAATCAAGCGCTTTAGGGTTAATCGAGGATATGTAGATTTAAGTCCTATATCTATTCGATGCCTTATGTCTTTTCACCATCCATTTGGATTAATGGCGATTAATGAAAAATATCCTTTTCAAAGATTTTCCTTATTAATTCGAATTGGTGGTGGAGGATATAGAGTGCTGGCAAGGCTGGATCACAAGCGATCTCGGCATTTTTACCATATCTTCGCTATGTATACTAAAGCCCGTGGTTCAAGTGATTATCCATTTGAATTATGGCTTGGTCGAGTGAGCTTTCGCTTCCTTTAAAGGCTATCTTGTTAATTATTTTTTAAATAAAAGAGTTAAGAGATGCGCTCAAAAGATTTGAAAGTGACACCTGATGAGTTGTTTCCCACCGAGAGGGTCCAAGACTTCCTTGAGTGGAGTTTACTACGTAATTGGATAAAAGAGTGATTGAAGTACGTTCACTGGTACTGGAGTGTAGCACACTCACCTGATGTACACTTAGAAAATTTCTTCAAAGCTCCCTTTCAATTACATCGAACCTTGAAGTCCAAACTCGAAAAGAAAGAGCTCTCTCGATTTGGTCTTATGTGGAAGTGTTATGATATGGTAGCTGAGAAGGGTGTTACTTGGAACCCTCTGTGCTTACAAGAACATCTCCCAGGATATCTGAGAATGTTACTAGGTAGAAAATAAGGTAATTCTTTCTTGGTTGAGCCTTCTGGTCTAACCCGCTTGGAAAGGAACCATTGAAAAAAAGATATTTTTATTGTTGATCCGAATTATCAATCTCAGGTGAGTAGACTCTGAAAAATTTCCAAATATTTATTTAGAATATCCGGAACTTCTTCTTGCGCGCATGGACCACATTCCATCATCGGTGGTAAAAAGGGATTCTTACACCTGGCGAGAACATGAAAAGCCGGTTGTTTCAGGCCGAATTGCTAGGTAGCAAATCTTGTTGTCAGAGTTCGATATCATTTATGTCAGCTAGAAATCGATGTTAGGACAAGCTATTGCTAATCACCTTGGACGTCACCCTTTACCATGTTACGAGCCGCCCATGATGGATTATTTTCCGGATGAAAAAGTCTTTTACACTGACATTGAGTATAGAAAATTGGATCTTTTTTGGACCATGTACTTTGATGGAGCTTTGAATTCGAAAGGGGAATGGCATTGGGATGGGATCGTGTTGATGTCACCAGAAGGGGTGGTTATCCCGAAGGCATATCAGCTGGGGTTTCCTACGACCAAGAACATCACTGAGTATGAAGCATTCATTGCCGGACTTCGAGCTGCACTCTGCCTCGATGTCCGACACTTGAAGGTCATAGCAGATTCAAAGCTGGTGATCAGCCAAGTTCTGGGTGAATGGAAGACTAAGGACCCACGTAAGGATCCCTTATAAAGAAATGTCAATCGAGCTCATCAAGCAATTCAAAGAAATAACTTTGACCTGAGAATGCATAACCGGCTGGCTGATTCTCTGGCTACGCTAGCATCAATCCTTCAACCCTGCATCAAAGCATGGAGTCTTTCGTTGTGGAAAGAATGGATGCCCCAGCAACGGACACCATTTGGCGAGATCAGGAAAATTCTATATCACGGGTCCCAGAACTCACTAATTCCAATGCGTCCTCGAAAGAAGAGCCCTATTAGAGAAGGGCGAGAAGGCAAAAAATTCGATGTCATGTTAAAGGACGTTTTGTACAAGCGATCTTTCTACAGTGTACTTTTCAGGTGCAACACTCGAGAAGAAGGATATTTTCTAATAAAGGAAGCACACTCCAGCATCTACGGTGGTCATTCAATAGTAAAATGCTGGCCAAGAAGATATTGCGTCAAGGATATTATTGGCCAACAATGGAGAGGGACTGTAATAATGTTGTGATAAAATGCATGAAATGCTAAATCCACGCCGATCTCGTTCGGACACCCTCATCATCTCTCCATACGTTGACAGCTCCGTGGCCATTTTCAATGTGGGCATTTGAGATTATTGGACCATTCACCAAGACTTTTGAAAATACAAATAGACCGGCATTCATCCTCACAGCCACCGAGTACTACACAAAATGGGCCGAAGCAAAGGCATTCATTCATACCTGTAACCATAGCTTGCTTGCTACAAAGAGCCATGCTTAAAGGCATGAAGGAGCTTACCTTCGGCTAAGGCCTGAGGGCAGGAGTTTACTAAGGACTAAGGCATGAAAGAGGTTACTATTGAGCATCGCTTGCCTTACTAATGTGCAAGAAGGCTACGCACCTTGCCCTTATGAGTGCAATCCTTGGATGCTTACTTCTTCTATTACTAATATCATTTCTCTTATCGATTGATTTCCCGATAGGGCATTCGTCCGATAACGGATATGGAACTCTAGCACTACTACTCTAAGAAGGAAAGTAAGAACGTAAGGAAGGAAAGGCAAAAAGGAAAGCAATAAAGGTAAAGCAGTAAAGCAGGAAAGGCAAAAGGTAATACTAGCAAGAAATCTGGGTGCTAGTAACACATACTAGTAGAGGTAAATCAGTTCCTACTGATGCCATACCATTGCCATACTTCACTAATTCAGTCTATTCTATTGGGCCTATTATTTAGGCCCCACACCTATAAGATAAGTAAGAAAGCCCGGATCCGGAGAAGCTGCTATTTCAGAAGCATCTGGCACTGCTTGATTTGAACCTAAGCCTTCCTTTTTAAAGGCTAGTCATACGGCTATGGCTGAGACCAGTAATAGGACGGTAAGAAGATTGTCCAAATAAAGGTAGTTTACTTACTTAGTTTATAGCTAAGGAAAAACTGAGCAAGATAGCCTCAGCTTCCATTGAGCATTGAGAGAGAAATCGAGATGTGAGAAAAAGAATAGCTTTTTCTTCAGCTCTTCACTAGCCATTGCCAATCCTGTTCTCGATGGGATAGCTTTACCCTAAGTGGCCAGGTGATTCCTCTTCGCTCCACCAGTTTCTAGTATTCTGGAATGACAAGAAGGAGATCGAAATGGTTTTGGCAGATAATTGGCCCTTCACAGTCAATGCTAGCTTGGCAGAGGCGCAGCTCTATCACAGGAATGTAGGACCTTTGATACTCCTCCAGATGGTGAAGGGAGACCGACGAGAGCCAGTCCAATCATCGATGAGGTTACCCACCTTAGAAACTGTGTTAGAGATGTATAGGCCGTCAGTAATTTGACTGTCTGGCCCGGACCAGATCCAGATGGTAACGATGACTAAGCCTCTCACAAAGGCTCAAAGGGCTGAATTCACAGGCCTATAAGTTTTCTTCTCTTCCACCAGCACCTAAAATGGAAGATGACAAGGCCGAAGTTCAAGATCCACTCCTTGAACTTTAAGTAAATCTCGGAGATGGAACAGAGTCACGGCCCACTTTCATTAGTAAGCTCCTCTCGGAAGAACATCAGAGCCTGTCTCTAAGGCTTCTGCAGTATGCCAGCATTGTCATGCTAATGGACAGTCTTCAGTTCGAGTTCCTTCGGTGTTTCAGGGTGATGCTCTAGACCGTCCAATTCAACTAACATAGCTTCAGTAAACTCGGGTGGGGTCAATTGATGTTGGAAGGCCACCCTTAGTGATGGCACAGGCACAACTCCATACAGGTTGACCTACGACCATGATCTTTAGTCCTATAGTTCTAGTAGCTAGGTGAGAAGCGAAAAGGGTAAGCCCGGACACCGTATAGGGTATTCTACTCAAGGAGTGAAAGCCACTGGATCGAAAGGAGAAGGAGGCGTCTTAAATCGAAAACCGGGGTAGGGGGCAACATCGATTCCTTATTTCCTTTCTCAGTATGTGCGCGATCAAAGCCCTTTGGCAAAGAAAGACTAAGCATAGACGGCATTAGGTCCGGAGCGCAAAGAAGCTCAACCATAGGAAGAAGGGATAGGAGCGGTTAACGCCGATTGACCGAAAGTTTAAGGCGCGGGGACACTCATTAGATTAGTTATGCCATTCTCTTTAACAACAGAAAGAAAAGAGTGACGAGCTATAAAGGAAAGAGCTATTGACCCGAGCCTAACTCCAGGAGAAAGCCCTAAATGCGACAGACACTCCCAGCACCAAGGGATTGGTCTCATTCAATGTAAGCAAGAAAGGGTCCCGACCCTCTTTCAGGTCATGGGGTAAGGTATAACTATCTTTTATGACGCCATTTTCCGATCTTGATGTTACGGCCAGTGCCACGGGAGCGATAGACACTCGATATGAGGGATATTCTTCTTCCAGCCCTTTTTCCGTTGAGAGAAGAACCACACTCAAAGCTTTCTTTTCTGCGCTTAGAAAGCTGTCCGTCAAAGCTGTTCTTGGACTTCGATCAAAAAGGAAGTATGCTCTCTCTTCTTTCATGTCCGAAGAATTCACTACTTGACTTACTTTGGGTTACAAACCTGATTCCATTGCCCGGGCAGAACGACCTTCTTCAACCAATAGCAAAAAGACAAGAAAAGGGCGCAGGAAAGACTAAACCGAGGCATCTTCATAGTCAGAAGAGGGTTCCCCGCAATTCAGAGGGCTCAGCTCAGATCGAAGAAAAGAGCAAAGGGAGGTATCTTATATACGATACGATCTTTTTTGAAAGAGCGGGATTTGGGAAGGGATACCAGTAGCTTTATTTATCCATTCATAGGAAGGAAAAATAGGAAGCGGCTTAGCCTAGTCATCAAAGTGCATCTTCCTAGAAGGCATGGGGGAATTTCTTAGTTTAAAGGTTAAAGGACTACCCCCGTTGATGATTTATCCCATTATTAAGAGAAGAGAAAAGAACTTTATTTTGGGACAGGGCCAGGTCTCTGAGTCGATTTCTAGGCTGAGCGTCTTAGACTACGCTACGATATTGGACGAGATGGGATAGCCCCAAGAAAGGAATAAAATCAGAGAACCAGCTCTGATAGACGCCATGTTCTTTTCAGATATGTCTGTTACTGTTAAGGAGGCCGGCTTCAGGCCAGTCATGGTAGAAGGAGAACTGCCAGACAAAGCAAGAGAAAAGAAAAAAGCAAAGAAGTCAGCCACCGAAAAGCTTTTTTTATTTGAAAGGGCAAAAAGGTTCGAAGGGCTTCGTTTCAAGACTATGCTATGGGAAGACTCTTCCTAAAAGAAAGGACTAGCCCGGCAACATAGCAGCTTTTAGAGAAGCAAGAAAATTTTTCTACCTTCACGGGCGAATCCTCTTAGATTTGAAGAGATGTTTTGTTAAAAGCTTTCCTTTTTTTCCTTTCTAGCGGTGACTACTATCGAATCAAAGACTCCGAAAGAGGGCTATCAACATAGGTAGATTTCTTTTTCACTTATCACGCCATGCGGTTTGACCTGAAATTGAAACCAAGTCTATTATGGTAGGTCTGGAGAGTACGATGCCCGCCTTTAGTAAGGAATAAATACCTTTAGTTAGATAGTATCACTAACCTAGCTCAGCCATCTGAGTCCTTTCAGGCTCACATACCATCAACCCAATCGAGATTGAATACTAATAACATTCTGCCGGCGGAGGTAAGATCGACGCGAGGGATGTTTGATTATATAGTTTTCACCCTAGTCTTGTGACGAGTTAAGCCTTTGCTCTCAGAAACCAGCTCAAACTAAGCTAGATAGACAGACTTCACACAAAGAAAATCGAAATGAATTCAAAACACGAGACGAGACACAAAACTCAACAAGAGAATCGGCTCGAGGAGAAAAACTAGTCGTCCAAGTGCAAACCAGTCCTTAGTGTACTTAGGACACATTGTTGGTAGGGGGGCAACCCGGGATTGAGACAGATGTTTTTGATTGCGCCATGGGCGCGGTCTCGCTTGCTTCGGAATAGGCCGGCCATTTGTTACCATGATGAGAAATTAAGTGGTGCAGTTCTCAATCATCCCACTTATGAGAAAGAGCTCTAGGCATTGGTGCAGTGCGTGGGAAAGTGGAAAGATGACTTAGTGAGCGAGGAAAGGATTGTGCATAATTCTCATCGGCCAACCGCAGCCTTCCAAACTACAGAAATCACGAAAGGCCCGTTGGATGGGATTTATGCAGCAGTTCCATCTGATTATAAGGTGTGGTAAAGGTGCTTAAAAGGAGATAGCAGATATGTTATCCCGTCCTCCAGTTGTTACAGCTGGTGTTATCTCGCACAATAGCCCTTTGGTGCTTTAGGGTTATGGGGAAGAGTACGCCTGCCGGACTTCAAGGGCATATACAGAGGGTTGAGTCGGGGCAATGACTCAAATATCGTTCATTTTCATGCGAGGTTTTCTCTTTCATCCGGACAGCATTTGTATTCCAGTCGATGGGCAGGATCAGCGCGGGAAGCACATGCTTATCGGATAGCAGGACACAAAGGGGTTGGCGAGACACTTGCCAATCTGCAGCAGTCTTGTTATTGGCCCCACCTCAGAAGATTTATAGGATCATAGGGTGTCGGAGGTGAAGGATATGGAGGTTTGGGTGGTGCATTAACAACTGCATGATCGACGGAATAAGCTTTTCCACTTCATCAAAAGAACGGGATGCTTTAAAAGGAGGATGGCAATTGGCTTCAAAGTCTGCAGGTATAAGCTTTCGATGGGGAAAAACTCCTTCATCGGCTCCTCCTCTCTTGCCCTCTTGATGGTATCCAGTTGAAATGGTTGCTGGATTGCCCCTAGTTCAAGCTCTAAGTCAAGCATTCACGCACCAAAGACCTCTTACTACGCTCCCGAGCCTAGGAAAGAAAAATCCCATTTGCCTAATACGTACTACTGTGCAGCAGATGATTTAGCTGCCGTTATTCCTCCACCAGCTTCTTCTTGGCATCAAGCCAGCCCTTATTCCTTGCATCAACAGGCAATCCCGCATAAAAGAAAGGCTACTGACTTGGCTGATTCAACAAGGGAAAAGGCATCCATTCTAACTGCTCCAATTCCTATGTTGACACCAAGAGAAAAAACCCTGGAGCCTTCCTCTCTATCCATTCCTTTTTCATAATCATAAAGGAAGGAAATGCTTAGCTTACTAAACCAGCAAGAGCTTTGTAAGCTCCCATATCCGTGAAGGACTGCTTTCCAGCAGAGGAATGAATTCGTCTCCAAATCAATCTCCTAAAAAACCGGCACCTTATTTTCTTTTCTTCATCTGCACCGGAGAACAGGCATCTCATCAGAAGGAAAGGATAGCGCTAAACCAGACGTATTAAGTCTCATGCTCCTAGGTCTGGGATCAATCCCTTTCTTGGCGAAGAATATGAATTCCCGCTTGGGTCACACAGGCTTGAACTACTCCTCTTCCCTTCTACCCTTGTCCCGAGCGTTTGAACTACTCCGAATTGCTTGAATTCTTTAGAAAAAAAGAACTCTCTTGACGGCTTAGCCGTGGAAGTGGAAGTCTAAGAGCGAGTACCTATCATTCCTCTAAAATAAAACTCCCTTTAACAACCGCTTTACAGTAGAGATTTACAGTGGAGGAAAACTTCTCGTTCTCGGTGAAGGAATCTCTCCTAAAAGAAAGAATTTACCTCGAGCCTGTCCTACTTATTCTTCTTTTCCCGTTCCTGACCCTGAGTTTAGAGGGTTAGCCTTGAGCCAGGTCTTGCTTTTTTTTTTTTTCAATTTTGTCAGTTCAAGTACTGGAATGGGAGTTACGGATATTCATTCCTAAACTATGTCACCGATTGGTGACCTGATCCCGCTAACAATAGCAATAAAAGCTACCGACACCGACTCTATCTTAACGACCGGTAAAGCCCTCTCTCTAGGATATGGCACTTCACTGCTCGGAGAGGAATGAATTCGTCTCCAAATCATCTTTTCCTTTAAGAAAGAAGTCAATTACGTTCGAGCTTTTTGGCAACTGATTCAACTCAAGCAATAGAAAGAAAAGCTATCTCCTCTAATCTCTAACTATGCTGAGTTCAATCAAGCTAAGAACTAGTCGACCTCCTTACTTATTTACCGCTCCTTCCCCTCACCCTCAAGTCACGACCTAATGTCAGTTATTTAAGTCCTTTTCGAGCTAGCATAGCGGCTGCGGATATGGAAGAGCCTTTCTCTAGCCTGGAGCCTGGAAAAGCAAAGTCCGATCTACGATAGGGGTCCCGAGCCTTCCATTGGGATTCGTGCAAGCTTCTTTATATTATTATTAGATATGTAATAACGCTTGTCGAGCTGATCGAGCTATCGAATTTTTGCAGCACACCTTCGCAGGTCGAGGCCCTATATCGAGTCGGTCGAGTTGAAGCGGCGCATTCCCTCTCGCAGCAATTTAGGTGAAGCATGAATGTAATGATGAACTCATTCGACATCAGGAACAGCTGGAAGGGCTCTCGAGTGAGAAAGCAATATTGAATTAAAAAGTGAATGGCCCGGAGCGCACCGGTTTATGTTATGAAACATTGACTTGCAGAAACTCCCCCTTTTTCTGGTATCTGCGGGTCTAAGTCTATCTCTTTGCATTTGAGCGTACTAGCCCCTTTACTAATGAATGAATGGGTCGAGCTCTTCTCTTCCTTAATGGAAAGGATTGCACAGGGAAGTCCTAGAATGAGAGGCTAAAGTGTCGGTCAGTCTGTCTTGTCTCGGATACTTAGGAAAGGAAACTGCATTGTGGTGGAGACGACGCCACACCGAGATGGAGAGAGATTTTTGCTTAGAAAGGTAAGAAATGCTAGCTCCTTTGCTAGGCAAGAATGAAATGGTAAGCTTATATTTTATTATAGCTATTCTAAGAATAGATAGAAAGTCAGGGAAATAATTGTAATCCTAAAGAGCGCCTTCCCCGTCTTTCTCATCAACGCTTGCCATTTCATTGAAGTCACCAGCTAGCATCCAGGGAACCGTGGGACATCTGAAGAACTTGCTTCCAGAGCCAGGCTTTCAGACTCTCCATAGGTTTCGCATAGAGAGCAGTAAATAAGCACTCGCTCTTCTTCTCCTGAACCACCTTCATATGAACGAACTGAGAGTCATCCTGAAGGACATCCACTGATATATCTTTGCTCTTCCACAGGACCCTCACCAGAATAACCTTGAGGTTCTACCCGATGCGATGACGGAAACCCCAGTCCTCTAACCACTTTTTCGGCCTTCTCACCACTCACCCATGTTTCCAAAAGCACAACTATATCTGGCTTATACAGGTAAAGCAAGTCCATTATTACACCATGAAACCGTTTACTCCCGGCACCACGGCAATTCCAAACTAGAATCTTCATTAATAATAAATCACACAATAAGGAAAGAACAAAACGCAGGCTATACCACCCATTAAGCAGTGGGGGTAACACCTTTCTCCATGGCACAAGGACCGTTCCTACAGGCAAAGTAACCTTGACCAGTATCATGAGCTATCGAGTTTTTCACCCTAAGGAATAAGACTGATGAGTTTAGTGAAATCGTATCCGCCAGCCTTTCAAGCATCCTACTCCTATCAGTAAGCGCCTAATCCCTTTTCCTTTTTGAGTTAATCTAACTGCTCTCCCGCAGGTAGTGAAGTTCCCCATTAGTCATGGTTCACGAGCGATCGTCATCTTTTTCCTTCTTTCAATCTTTCCTTTCATCCCCTCTGTCTAGCTCTTGCTTGTGTAAGCAGTCCATTCTACTCGTCTTTCTGTTTGTTGAGCATTCTCCTTCTTTGAGAATGAGACTAAGGTCCGAACGAGGGGTTGGGTGCTAAGGATCCTTTTCCGGGTTGCTTCCAAGTCCGCTATTGCTGAGTGAAGGAAGGACTGACTATAGGACTTTTCGTATGTTATAGGAATACTTTGAGTGGGTCAATCTCTTAATTGAATCTTTTGTCCCGCTGCTTGATCATCCATCGCCGATTGGAAATGTGGATTCTTCCTTATATTGGAATGGCTTTTTAGGTCCTTTCTTTTTTTCCTTAGCTAGGAAGGAAGCAACCTTGATTCACTCTATTCTGTCCCCTTCGTTCCCTAAGACTTCTTCTTGTAGGTGTGTCTCTTTGCTGCTTCCGTCTTTTTTTAAGGGCATCCTCTTTCTCAAGTAAGGAAGCTTGATTGATTGTATTCTTTTGTAAGCTTCATCTTTGAGTTGTATGCCCATTGCCCTATCTATTATTGTTGTCAGTTTTCCTTTGGATTCTTTCCTATGCTTTCGTAGAGCGAAGGAATGGTCTTTCAGGGTATAGGTAAAAGCATTTGCGCTAGCCTCTTATTCGGCTAAATGGCCATTTCCTTTCTTATGTCATAAATGTCGGAATTTGACTGCTGAAAGCCATCTTTCTTTCTAAGCCTTAGATCCTTGCAAGCTTTCGATTAGCAGTCGAAGTAGTACGTAAAGTGGGAAATAACGTATTCTGGTTTTATTCTAAGTATGCTATTCCTTCTGTCCGTCCTGTAGATCGAGTTTATGTCTATCCGGGTCTGGGACCATTCCCTCTATCCCCTAATCCCTAAAGTACGTATTCCGTATGTAGTCCAGTCCTTCAGTTGGTTCGTAGAGTGAGGCTAAGGGGTGGAGCGCGGGACTGGCTTTCTGGTTGTGTAAGCAGCATTGCCATAGCCTCTTTCTTGCGTTGTACCTCCTCGACTTATAGGGCGTGACTCTTTTTCCGGGTGTCTTCCCATAGGCCTAGCCTTTAGTGTTGTAGGGTGGAATGCTTATCCATTCGCTTTCCAGTTTAGCGGTGCAAGCTTTCTTTCCATTCCCTCTTAGTGTTTTAGGTTATAAGGTGTTCCGTCTGTCGGCTAAAGGACCATTGCTTTTTCCGCTTTCAAGTCATCCGATTCGATCTCTTCTAAGTGGTCCATTGGGGTAAGCGCGGGAGCAGCAATGCATTCCGTCGCTCTATTCTTACCGGTAGTAGAAGTTGCATTTCCTTTTGTTTGAGACTTTGTCCCTCCTCAAAATCCTAGTTACAAATCTTCCCGCATTGACAGCTTTCTAGCTTTGCATCGCTTTCCATTCGTTGCAAACCTTCGAAGTACGATTCCGTATCTCTGTTGGAAGTAAAGTGAAGAAATGGGCTTTCTTTCCGGGGAATGTCTTGCCGGTTGTGTAAGCATTTTCGTAGGTTGTTATTGGTATAAAGTCTTGCCTTCAGGCATGAATAAGTCAAGCAAGAAGACAGGAAAGGCTTTCCCTGACTTTGCTGACAGCTTCTTATTCTTAAGTAAGGAAAGTGATTGACCATCTTCATTCTGTTTCTGTAAACATGAGTTCGGAAAAACAAAGTCCGATCTACGACGCTTGTGCCAATCCCACATGGGAGCCTTCTCACCAACCATGGCTAAAGTTTTCCCGGAGTGGTTCAAGCCTATGTTATGTGTATGTGACCAAAGCTGGAAAGAAATGAATATTCTTTCTTCACCCACGAAATATCCTAATCTTTCTTTCCTACAGCTCTTGGAATCGAAACTCTTCCTTTCTTTCTGAGCCCAGCCACATTTCATTCGCCAATACAATGCTAAAGGTCCTTGATGGACAAGGAATGCGCTCTTATCGGCGTAAAGAAGGAAGTAAGCCAGAAGTTCCTTTGCCAGCTTGAAGTTAAGTTCCTTGCCTTACTTACAGTGAAAGAAGGCTACACAGTAGGCTAAGCGAAGCAACTAGTTTACTTACGGTGCGAACGAAGAGAGCTAGTCAGGAGTCGAACAGAAGCATGAGTTGAGTGGTGAGCTAAAGCAGGGTAGCGAAACTAGGAACGGAGTTGGCTTACCGCATCTACATGGATCGGATCAGTGGGGCTACGGTGTTCGTGGTTGCAGCTTAAATAAAATAGAATATTAATCCCAGTAGTGCTTCTTGAAAGCCGGTAACCTGAGGTATGGTTAAACTATTAGCACCTCCGGTCAATCTTAAACTCTTGATTGCCCCGGATTCCGGGCCAGAAAATTGAGTCTCATATATCCCTTTTATCTTTTATATTCTACCCTCATTCTTGTAAATGATAACTTCATGTGACACTATCCATCTGAGAAAGCAACCTGAACCGAAAAACCCCTTACTTGGTGCCTACGGGGCCGGTAACAGATTTGCTAAGGTTTGGTTGTCTGCCTAAGAGGAATGAGTCATGGCAGTCAGCAAGTCGAGAAAGCTTCGCCCATTAGTGCCCTTTACCTGACGGTCGGGCCGGTCACCGAAGTCTAAGATTGATTGCCTGTCTAATCCGGGATCGTGACAATGAAAGGTATCGAATCCGCCAAATATGTGGAAGACTTGCCGACGGGAGGGACATCAGTCTCTTTATCTAAGTTAAGATTGGCCTTCGGGGGACTACGGGGGTAACTGATAGAGACTCGACCGCTTTACCGACAGCCCTAGCAACAGCAGAGCTAACCCACAGCTCTTTCAAAGTAAAGCAGTCTTTTCAAGAAGAAAGTCACACCAGGAATCACTCCGCTAAATGAATCGGATATTCTATTCTCACTGCTAGCAATCAATCCTTATAGTAGATAGAACCTCCTCTTTATTCCCCCCGCTGCCTCCGTGGTTGGTCTCCACGCGTTTTCTTAGCCAGGTTACATACTCAGGAGCTGGGGTGAAGTCATCGGTCAGTTGCAAACGAAACGCCCCCGCTGCCTGCGATACTTCCACTCTTTCTCCACGTAGTCTATGAGACGCTTGTTGAGCTCTTATCCACCTTTCTCTTTCAAGCTTCGAAATAGCTTGCTCATAGTGGAATTGCCTCAGAACTCGAGCCTACAAAGGTAGTGCGGCGAAGTCAAATAAAATAAGTATGAGAGAAAAGTGACCAAGAACATAAGGACCAGATGGTCTCAACCACGGGCATACCCATTGGATAGGGGATAGGATCCGTCCTAGGTCCGAACCAGACGCACCATTCAGCCTCATCATCATAAGCTCGGATAACGCTCCATGTACATCCTTGGGAGATAGGTTTTATCATTGGGGGAGAATCCGAAAGTGTTCACAGATCCACATATGCAGAAGTAGGGGGCTACCTATTCTCTTGGCAGCATGGACTGCGGCTAAGGCATCCAATCCATCGATAGTCTCTGCTAAGACGATCCTCCTTGGGTTGTGTCCATCTCTCAATTGGTTAATCACATGTACTAACAGGATCTCGTGAATCCCAATTGCGAGCAGCAGCCCAACTCATGTTCTCATTCACTGCCACGCGGCGGAGACAGTAGAGAGGCTCCAATCCCATCGCTGAAAGCACATCTCGATCAGGATGAGAAAGAGCATCCATCATGTCCCAAAGTTCGCGATCAAAGTCAAGAGGAGTCACAGCATAGAAAGGCGAAAATTACCGTCGAAAAGAGAACAAGCCCTTTCTTATCTTATATATGCAATTTCTTCTGTCACAAGAAAAAAGCAGGATGCTATTTCCAAAACCAAAACCACTAGGCATAGAATGCGCTCTTAGCCTTCTGACTTTCCTTCGTCTAGTAAGGTGAGATCCGACCCGAGGCAGGGCTCTTTCATAAGATTGATTGGCCTTTGAATTCAAGCAGGAAATGAGAGCATTGAGACCTTTTCTATTCTACGATCGGAGTTTGACTATCTGTAACGATAGGAGCAAACATATGAGTCATATTAAAGTGCTACGCTCCTTCGGTCGTGTTTGGAGTTTTTCTCACAGGTGGAGTGACTGCTCGATCCATTAGGGTGTTCGCATCAGTTCTCGGACCGGTCTAGCACTCAACATATTAGTTTCTATAGCGGATTTGGGTTTGACGCCCGAACCCGAAGGTGCCAAATGAACGCATTATCCGTTAGTTGTTCGTCACTAATCAGTTTCTAATGATTCCACGTTCATAGTTCTTCCATTTTTCCGGTCCTGGGCGGGCGTTCATGATATTAGGTTGGACTTAGGTTCATTCGCTCTGCTCGCGGAGCGGCATACCGAAAAAAGACAGAAACACGTGCAACCATCCAACCAGAGAGCCTTAGAACCATGACAGCAGGAGTCTGGTTGCTTCTATGTAGAGCTCACTGGCAGGATTATTTAATTCTAAAAGAAGATTGAGGGCGGGGTCAGCACCCAGGCTCGCTGGAGTTGCCGTATTTAAGCTCTCCAGGTGGCGAGCTACGTCCAAACTGGTGTGTGATGGAGGAAGGGATAAGTTATGTAACTGAAAGTAATGATCGATCAAGCGAGAAGCCTTGTTAAGCAAGAGCTCATGGCTATCGCCTGGATCCGGTTTGAGCCATTCTAACCCATCGAAATAATTCATACGGGCTGTATCGACAGGCTCAATTTGCCTGTTCGTCGGCCTACGAAATAACCACGCGAAAAATTCTTTCATTGTACCATTTACGATCATTGCTCTGCCCACTTTTTATCACTCTTTTATGGTGAGTGGGACTGAAGTCTTGTTTTACGCCATAGACTTCTTTGGCGTTTGAAATTCAGTGGCGTGTTCCGCCACAACTGTTTGGGATGAGATTAAGTTGAAAAACGAAAAAGTATGTCACCGCTAAGCATAGCTACCAATGCAACCCAGTTTGTCTTATAATACGATGATAGTAGCAAGCAAGTCCTTCTTTCTTTATATACACACTTCTCAGTCCAGTCGAATGCGAGCGGTAAGCCAGTGGTTCTTTTCAATCAATCAAGCGAGCCAATCGGTCCAAAGGGCTTGTCTTCGGTCTGTCAATCAACTTCCTGCTCTCAGTCAGTCCAGGCCAAGGGTAAAAGGCTTGCAAACAGTGCAAAGGGCAATCTCGCAAGCTTCAGCTTTCCAGTATAGTTCTTCGCTCGGTATGCTTTCTTCCTATTCTTTTGCAAGTCTTTCTATATGGTTCCACTCAGGGCATTCCATTGAGACGCTCGGGTTCGTTCAGAAGAGGTGGACAGACAAGGACTTTACTCATTGCCATCGGTGAAATGAATCCATTTTCATCTATCTGTCTTTCTTGGTTCAACTCGGGAAATGCTTTTTCGGAATATGCTCGTTCAGTATAAAAATCGTTGTCACTTCACTACCAATCTCACCAGAGGAAGTTGAGAAGGGGTTAAGTCCTACAATTGTTGATTCCTGGAGCTAGCCAACCGCTTATTTTATTCTTTATCCTAGTATTCTTCTATTTGGGTACTGTAATCTAGCATCTCTCTTCCCACCCTAGCCCTTCCGCCAGGGGGAAACACTTAGCATCAGTATGGCGCAACGGAGCTATTCAATCTTCATTCATGTCTTTTCTTTAAAAAAAGACAAAAATAAGGTCGAATAAGCATCGGATAGAAAGAGATCGAATGAGACTGATCCCGGAAGCGAAACGAAAGATTGATTGATCTGCTCGATCGGAGATATAAGGTTTGCACTAGTAACAAAAGTCTTTCCCGGCTAGGAGGGAAGGCCAAAAATCGAGACTGTTTTGGGAGCTACTAAGTATAGATAGAGCTGATGCGCCTAAAAAAGCATCTCTTCTTTCCCCCACCCCCTATCGCAAGCAACTAGCTTAGTAGTTTGACTTCAATCAAAATGAGTTTTTTAAGATCAGTCAGCCTGCCATTCTTACTGTCTTTGACACATCCTTTCATCTCATTTTACCTCGGATGTTAAGGAGGACTTAACGGCCATCTCATACTCGTACTTCTATCAGCTCACTCGCCCGTCATCACTACGCAACCAGGATCCCAAGACTCCGTCCGATTTCTAGTAGGACGGTCTCAGTCCCGAGAGCCAAGCTGAAGGTTGAAAGTCTCCTACCACCTGCACTCTTTTAACGGTTAGCTTTGGATGGTTGGCTTTCGGATAGTACATATGATGTGATGAGTGAGACTTCCTGTGCTTCGGCTTAGTTTACTACTTTATTTCACGTTATTTCACGGGATTTTCCATTTTGTAATGTAATAAAGAGTGTTCCTTGCTTCTTACCGCTCCTATTCGAGTGGCTGGAGTCGGGTAACTCTAGGAGAAAGGGCGTAACTTTAGAAAAGGATAAGGAACGTAAGCTTGACGGTAAAATAAGTTTGAAAGTGATTTGAGTTGCCTCACTCGACTCTATCTAGCCAAAGGAAAGAGCTATCAAGTCATCAAAGGCAATCTAGTTCCATTCCTTGCCTTGCGATTTGAGTTATCTTTTTTGGTGGTCTGGAGTCCTAAGCCCTGGGTGTTCTATAGCCGATTAGTTGGAGAGGGCAGGGTAAGCCCCATAAGTTGCAGCAAACAAGTCAAATGGCAAAGCAGGAAAGACGGCAAGCGGGTGCTTTTAGTTGTCCCTCCAATAGCAGTCCTCCCAATAATACCAGCCAAGCCAGGGCATACCCTTTCCCTAAATAGTAATACCTGTCCCCGTCAAGATAGCTTGGATACTAGTACTGGACCCCGTAGTTCTAGTCCTTTGCTCAACCAGTTACACGCCTGTTGAATTGCACTTTTTTCAAGCCTTTCAAGCTGTAATAATTTACCCAGGGAATTCAATTGAAATCCATTTTTTTTTCTAGTAAGCTAGGGCTTAGTAAGCAAATCAAAGGAGTCGCTGGGGCAAATCAAGTTAGTTTTTAGCAGTCTCTCAAAGCAGTCTCGGCGAGGTTAAGCGCTAGGTAAAAGGCAGCTAGGGCTCAAAAGTTGAGTTTCTTAGCAAGTCATCAGACAGAAAAGGTTAGGGCAGCTGGGGAATTAGTTGAAGTGCAAGCATCTCTTGTAAAAGGATAATCTCTTCCAGTCTATCCAATTGCATAAGGCCATCCGGTTCTGGCATCGAATGGGAGTTCTCTTTCTTAGGGGCTCTTCCCACTTTAGAGTTTACTAATATGTGTTTAATAAGTCCTTATATCAGTACTACTAGCGAGCTAACATGCTAACAGTAGTTCAAAACTGGTCTTTATTAAGTTCCCCTTTGAACCTAGCATAATAAAAAAATAACTAACAGGCTTAGAAGACTAGCAGTTCTACTAAGAGGATAAGAGTGAGTTGGCAAAGGCTATTCTTATCATTCCTTCCCTTGATCTGACAGTGCTAAGTAAGAAGGGTCTAAAAAACATTACCAGTAATTCGAGGCAAGCGCATAAGAGAGCTAGCTTGTATAAGAGTCATAAGAGGACTAAGAATAAGAAAGGTCCAACTCGTACTAAGGCTATCGGTACTACTCTTCCTAAATTCCTAACGTGGATAAGGTGTCTCCTATGTTTACCGTGTCTAACAGTAAGACCAGCTCTCCCCCTAGTCTAAATAGCTAGATAATCTCCCAGCCAATGGGCAAGCTAGTTCTTTAGCAAAATCAGTCTTCTTTCAGGCAAGCTATGGATAAGAGAGGGATAGGTCAAAGGTAAAGAACCTAAGCTCTTTTATTTGAGATTTTAAGCCAGTTCAATTCCTTTTCCCATTGATCCTCTTGCAGAAGAAAAGCGAAACCCATCTAGCTCTAGTAGTAAGCGCATCGAGTGAGCGAGCAAACCCAATTGGAGTTCTAAGCTAAGCCCCTTATTTCAATGTCATGCCAGCCGAGCCAGTAGACGTCTTAAGTTAAGCTCTTCCTGTTGCAGCCTTTCCAATTGCAATTGCTAGACCAGAAAGTGCTTTGCCCACTATTTACATTATAGGAAAATTGGATAGTGCTCTTGCCCCTAGTCCTATTGTGGGAGTAGGAGTCTTTCCTCTAGCCGTTGAGAGTTCAGCCATTGGAGTGCTTCGTAGGCAGTGCTTTCTCTTAGTTTTAGTTTGAGAAGAGCAAGAAAAGGGGAGTGAGTGGGCTACTGGCCCTAGCACACAACGATAAGGCACGGAACTAATAGCAGTAGAAGAAGGTGCTGCTATTTCAGAATCGGTTGTTTACAAATGTCCAAGCTCTGGGACTTCTGACTTGACTCTTTCTGGTGATTGAATAGCCGGTGAATGAAATTGAATCAGAATCTCCTGTTTGAGAATAAGCTCCTGGTTGAAGGAAGAATTGCACAATGTGCTATTGAATGCGCTGTTGAGGGAGAATGCCCCATTGACTTCTCTCTAGAACCTATAGGGCCAATAGACGGAATTCGTCTTAGTGCCTTAGGGTACTTTAGATTCCGATTCAAAGCAAAGGAAACTTCCTAAGGAAGAAGGGCTTTAAAAAGGGGTAAGGACGAAAAAGGGCTTTGAGAAAAAGGCTCTTCCTGAAGTGAAGAAGGAGATGTGGCACTTTGAAATCCTATCATCCATAGATAGCAAAGGAACTAGCCATTGGATATCTTGAATAGGAAGAATGGACAGAAGGAACTGACATCGTGCCCTAAGGCTTGATTGGCTAACCCGAACACCACTATGGTTGCCTGAAGAAGTTAAAAAAAGGCATTTAGGACATAAATCCCGAGGGGGAAGAAAACTGGCACGAGTGAGATGTCACTTATTAAAGCAAAAGCCAGAACCCTAGATGCCAAGATCCACGGGCACCCCTAAGGCTTGGTGAGCTAGGTTTAGTGACTGGGGCGGACTTCTATTCTATACCTGTCCCCTTCTTAGACTATTATAGAACCTCCTCGAAGCAAGGAAGGGAAGGTATGAAATGGTAAGAAGTAAGTGGCAGCATAGTAGCAACTAACTACTAGCTTAGTGAATCGATTTCAGCAGGAATAGCGGGACGTTTTGACTACCCAAAGGATCCGCCTTATAGCTCGTTTTTGGGGCATCTAACAGTGAGAACAGTGATTTTAGACTCTTCTTGGACATTTACTAATGTAATACCCTTTCCCAAGCCCACCAATGGATAGAGCTTCCCAGCACCTACGCTTGGGCTTCGGTCCTTTGCGGGATAACCGCCGCTAGCTCAAATTAGCAAGGACGGATAGAGCGATGTCGGGAACTGAGATAACCGCGTAAAAGAGCCTCTTCTTGGGTCCTTCGTGTCTTCGACTCTTGGAAAGCTAAAGGCCTTGGTCCACCCGATACCCGACTTTCCTCAAGCGGGCTGATGAGGAAAGTCGAAGGGCCTTAGAATCAATTACACCAGCTGCAGCAAAAGAAAGTAGAAGGATCAGCCTTAGGAGTCAGTCTCCCGACGTTGAGTAATTAATTTTTGCTTTGCTTATAGCTTTAGAAGAGTAGTAGCACAGTGAAGTCACAACGTCTTGCCCAAGTGAAAGAAGGACAGGGAACCCAACCCAAGTTTCAGAGGCGAGCAGCGAGTTAGCGAAAGAAGGGAAGCTCTACACAAAGGGAGGAGGCTTAGCGAACGACTGAAAGGAAAGGGCTTTTTGCCAAGTTGAAGAGAGACAAAGGCTGGCCGCCCAGTCAGCATCAACATAACACACCAAACTAGGAGATGAGCAAGGCAGAAAACGAATACCATAACCAATAGTCCCCTCGAGATATCTCGGAATTCGTTTGACAGCCTGAAAGTAACCTATAATCAGTTGTCAGTTCTCTCAAAAGAGTCCAGCTGCGAGGTGTAGAAAGAATAAAAATTGTTGATCTTGAAAAGCGAGGAGAAGGAAATCCAACCTTACTTTACTACTGTTAAAGAATAAAGTAACACAGCTTATATGCGACACTCGACTAAAAAACTAAACTTATCAGTCGACCTTTCTTTTCTGGCTAAAGATAGACCCTCCTGCCAATTACAGTTTGAGTTCTAAGGATTGCAGCCCTGAGGCAAACTTATCTAATTGTATTACTAAGATAAGCCTTTTTCCCTGAAGGAAGCCTTTCCAATTACAGGACTGGGAGAACCCTTAGAATCCGTATTTGAGGGTGCTGACAAAACTGAGGGCAAAATGGAGGTTTTTTCTCGAGCGCCGCCGTAGGAACTCTATCGTTTTGGCCATTCCCGACTGCATTGCTTTTGGGTTGCATAGAGATTGAGGACTGCCCTTCTCGAACGTTTGGAAGTTAGCAAGCATTTGTTTTTGAAATGTTAGCATATTCTTCATCATCTCCCCCATTCCTTTATTTATCACTTCCAGTTCCCCAGAGGGGAATATAGATCTTGGACTCCCCTTTTCTTGCTCCATATTCTCCATGGTTTGGAGGTTGCTTCTTCTTTCGCTCTTGCCTTAGCTCTGGTAATGATAGGGATCAGTTCGCACGAAGGCATATTTTAGGTTAGGGTCTTCTTCACCTTCAACAACATCAGCTTGCAGAAATCCTCTAATCCTTACCCTCCTATCTTTGAACTATATTAGATAGGTTTATTCAGTATAGTAGCATTTAAACTAGACCTATAAGTCAATCCCACGCACGGGTAAGTAAAAAAGGTAAAACGAAAGAGAATGCCCTGTGGCACTGACTTTGGGAATAGAAGGAGCAGTTGTTCTTACAGAATAGGCGGTTAGCCTTCTTCCTTAAGGAAATGGCATAACTGCCTCAAAGAAAGACTCGGCTGCTTGAAAAAAAGTCCAATTCAACAGGCGTCTAACTGGTTGAGCAAAGGACTACAACTCGATCGATGGCTGGAATGGAAATATGAAAGTCTTACCCTTACTACTCCTCCCAAAAGGGGACTAGGCTGGCTATAAGGTACATAACTAGAAGATAGAGGCAGGAAAGTCAACTGAACTTCCTTAATCCCGGCTTGGCTAAAAGCACCTCACGGTCCTATGCCTCGAAGCTTCCTTTCTTAACTGGACGAATAGGAGAGTCAGAAGGGCTTGGCTGATGGACTAGTTAGAGTTTTTGGACGAAAGAGTGAAAATCAATCGAATCAAAGGGAGAGGAAGGATGGTCTTGGCTGTCCTTTGGCTTATTCCCCGATCGGCTTTCATAGACAACTGGTGACCTCGGGTGAGGGGCACGAAGGGAAGGGTCTAATCCGTCTTGCTTTCCCGAAACGCTATTACCGATACTCTACTTGCTTTCCAGTCTCACCCAAGAGCCCCTGAAAGGGCCACTAGTTAGTAAGACTCTATATTATCTTCTATTACTATATTAATGTAAGGTATGTAGTTTCATAAAAGAATTACGGGAATTGAATTCAGGCTGAAAAGTGCGAGACACAGAGTCAGGGGTTTACAGAAAGTGGAATGTGGAATGGATAAAGAGAATAGGTCGACTAGGGCGCCAACAAAGGGCCAAAGAGACAAAAAACCACCAGCGAGCGGCTCCACCGAGTTTCCCCGGTAGCCTACCAGTGAGAACTACTAGGCGGGAAGGGATCTAGTCGAATTCAAGCAAAAGAATAGAATACGGTTTTCGAACCCATGCATGCTACAAGAACGCTTGTATTTCCGTCTGGTCCAATAGATGTAACTGGCACCTTTCAGGTCGAGTATGAAGCCATCTCTAATGCCAGACGCTTCCTCTTTTGTGCTGTTCCTCATCTTGAAATCAATGCTGAACACATGGAATTCGATGCTTTACTTCCTCATTCTAAGTTCAGGGGGACCTCTTACAAAGGAACGTCAGCCAGAAAAAGGTTAAGCCTCCCTGGATCTCGGCAACAGCCGATTTCTCAATAGGGCCGACGATCAAATCTTCGAACAGCACCCATGCATGCAGGCCCATACCATAGCTCGGCTTTCGGTGATTGTGAATCTCTATCAGGCTCTGATCGAACGAATAGGTTTGTGTGAAATACAAGCTCACGTTCCGGAGAAAATTTGTTATACGCGTGAGGATAGGCATAAGTAGATTCAGAACCGGTTGTTCAACTGAAACTGAGTAATATTGTTTTCGCACAGAAGAGAAGATCAAGAAAGGGCACCGCTCCAACTGGGCTTAGCGATTAGAGAAGCGAAGCAGGCTTTCTGATTCTGAGAGAAAGATAGAAATCGAAAGGCAAAGAGATAGGCAAGCGAGAAAGCGCATAGCATAGCAGCACATAAAAACAAAGACCTTCACGCGACGACCGCGCGTGACGGGCGATGGGTGGAACAAATGGGTGGGGAAGGATTTCTTAGCCTTTGGCTTCAAAGCCCCCAAACTGTCAATATCCCCTTCATCCACGGAAGGCTAGCTAGCTAGTAAATGAGCGGAAGAAATCAACAACTTACAATAAAGAGATTGAGCGTTAGAAGGAGGTAGGAGCATTCACTCTTGCTATGCCGCACTCTCATACTTTTGAGTAAGTAAATCCCTGCAAGGCAGTTAACGGCTGTCGGATAGGGCATCGCGGATCCTGGGGAGATGGAATGAATGACTTTCATTCACAAGCGGGGAAGCCTGACCAAGGCCGACTAGCAGAGTAGTGGATAAACAAAGGACTCAACTAGACCTATCAAACTCAACTGGCCTTTCCACAAGTGCCTCCTCTACCTTTCCATACCCCAATAACCTAAGGAAACTGGGACTGAACCTACTATATCAGAAGGTTTGGAACCCTCGATTCATCCGACTCAATGAGAAAAAGAGAACAACATGGGTTTGGCTCGCTGTGCCTCCCTCTTGGGCTGTGAAAGCGGTGCGAAAAAAGTTGGGCTACCTTGCCTTGAGAGCTTCCTGAGTCTGTGATTTCATTGTAAGTATTTGCTTCCATCTCGAAATGCTCTTTCATGATTGTATGTACACAAGTTCTCGCGCATAAGCATAGCCATATGATGAGTTGAAAGCTTCAGAGGTGGGGAACCCCCTATATAGTCTAGGAGCATCTTCCCACTCTTTTCTGTGTTCATTCAATGCTTTGCTTGTGGATTGGAAATGCGGTAAGGTCAGCCCCTGACTCTTAGATAGATATCAGCATAGCTTCGTAATGAAACTTCTCGCACATCTGTTCTGAAAGCGAGAGCTTGAGATGCATCCGTTCTGAAAGTGATCTTTCCGAATCAAGATATAGAATATGGGCAACCTTCTTCCCTAGCAAGAAGGGAGACAAAAGATTGGATTCATGTCTCCGCAGCTGTATTTAGTGTGTCACGCTGGGAATTGATAAACGACTTTCTATCTCCGTTGAAGTGAAAGCTTACTTGATCGATGTATGGGATATACCTGAAAGGGCAGTGCCACAAGGCTGCTATGCACCTGCTACGCTTGTCCTAATCAAGCCAAGACTTTCTGCTCTGCGCGCTATACTTTTGCTTTTTATCCGATCCCGGCATAGCGCTTTGCTTTCGGTTCTTCGGAGGAAACCTTACCAGACCACCACCCGACTTCGTTGCTTGTGTGTGCTTGCACATACATAGCCGAACAGGGCCTACAGAAGTCAACCTTTCTTTTCTAAATGCACACGCTTTACTGTGCGGACGGAAAGCCCTCGATTAATGCCATGGCTAGAATAAGACAGCTTCGAAGACGAATAATGCTATGGCAAACCCTACTTATCTTTTATCTGTCTTCCACCCCATTCTTTCTTTAAAGAGGGGTGGAACCCTCAAACTAAGTGACCTGGTACCCCAACTCAAAATTTATCGTGTACTTCTTGTGTTTACAGCAAGATCTCTATCTAAGTGTTGACATCAAATTCCTTACGGTAGAGCCCGATCTTGATTTATATGAATTGCTGGGCGGTTTCCTCAGCTAATTAAGAAGCCCTTATTTCGATTGACTCAGCTACTGATACAGATGTTGGCTACTCACAGACGTTCTCATATCATACAGAATCTACTGGAAAGCTAGATCTTGGATGTGCAGATTTAGTTTAATATTCATAAGTAGCAGGGTACCTGTTCTTGAGTCATATCTGCTGTCTCGACTATACATATTTCCCATCAAAAAAAATGTTACAATGAACTCCAAGCTTCGAGTAGGGCTTCGGTGCCTTCTCTCAATCGGCAAGGAAGCTAGCAATGAAGGGTATTTATCCAATGAGGCTTTCTCCTTTACTGCAGCCGGTGGATTGGTCTTTTTTTTTAGACCTCTTCCCGATTGAGAGAATACAAGAGGGAGCTCGCACTAGATCTTCGAGTGGAAGATATGGAAGGACTAGCTTGGGAAGGAGGAAGTGTGAACAGCTCCCAAAGGCTTGATTTTCTGAGTTATGTTCGGACATCGAAGCTAGTTCCATACAAGGTGAACCTTCCTTCCTTCTTTGCTTGGTTCCTGCGCTAACGCCTAATAGATAGATGTGGGCTTTCTTTCGGGCTAGTGCAGTGCGCTCAACCGCTTCCAGCTACAACTCAACGTACCGGGACCACAACTAAGCCTTTAGCGAAAAGCCATCGACCAATAGTGCCCTAGTTACCTGCGGGTCGGGCCGGTCAGCCTTTCTTTGGCTAAGCTGATTAAGATCGATTTATTAGAGTGAACTTTGATCTCCTTTACTTGATTGATAGGAAAGTGACCCTTGGCTATCTTACGAAGAGCCTAACTCTCTCATCTAAAAAGATTGACACTAAGCGAAGAATGCAGACTGGAAACTCAAATTCCCTGAAGCTCATGTTGTGGTTCTGCCTAGAACACATTCGGATCACAATCCGATTCTCATTGACTCTGCTGATTACATTTATAATTTCCGTCAGAATAGACCCTTTCGCTATCAAGCTGCTTGGCTAAACCATGATCAGTTCCACAATATCTTCAAGCAAGTCCATCCGTTCAAGTGGCCATTCCATCACTTCTGCAACCTCAGCTTTACTTTAACAGTAGCGGTTAAGGATTGGAATAAGGCAGTTTTCGGTAACTCACAACAAGCGCCGAACCTTAGCCCGGCTAGAGGGCATCCAGCGGGCCCTTACTCATAAACATTCGGACTTCCTCATGAAATTAGAGAAGGACCTCATCACCTACTACAACCAATTACTTAGAGATGAGGAATTACACTGGTGCCCCGATCCCTGATGGGCCAAGGACCTCTGATTGGTTTAGATCTATTCTGCCGGTTCCTCCGAGGCTGCTTTCATTGCTTTCTTCATACATACGAGGTAGTTTCAACCACCCCACTCGGCAATAGGAAATCCCCTTCTCGACCAACTGATCTACGATGTTTCGTCACGCATGCAATGACAGAAGGACAGAAGCGCGTTCCCTTCGTCCTCAATGTGCGTCCACAACTTACTCGAGTGCTTGAAATGCCATTCGGTTGAAGGCACCTTCATCGTTGGAAGGACCAAAACCAGATCCCCGATCTGGCGGATCATTCCCTCTAACAAGCTAAACAAGAGTCCAGGAGCGATAGATTCTTTCTTTCTCACAGTCGCTTCAGTCGCGGCTTCCTCTGTCGAACCGTATCTGGAAGTTGAAAAATCGAATCCCAGTCCGAAAGAAGAAGAAAGGGCTTGGCTTTCATCCCACGTATATTAACGGAATATCTGTGACACAGCTACCTTGTTCACCGAGATACCATTCCATAAAAGGGTCCAGGGCAGCAAACCATAAGCAAGGAGTCAGAGAGGCTCTCTTTTTCTCTTCCTCACACCTACGTGAGGGACACGTCTTCACTGGCTTCATGGCCAACTTCAGTCATGAGATGAAAGATCATGGCAAGATTGATGCCGATGCCGAGCGGAACCATCTTTTTGTGAAATGCAGATGCAGTGGTCGATTGCCTAGCAAAAGCCTTTTTCGAGTTTGAACGTTGGATCAGAACAGACCAAAACCGCCGGAAATAAGGCACCGGGGATTGGTTCAGAAAGGGATCCTGGAGGTGGTCGCTCATTCACTTAGCTGGAAGCACGCATTCATATCTGTCTTGGTAAGCAAGATTAGGTCAGTCTTCCTTACGAAGAGTGGGCATGATGAGAACAAATGGTAGGACAGGAATTCGTCCTAAACTCTTTTTTGTGTGTCATAGGCTGACCGCACGAGTAGAAGATCTTCAGGGTATGGTCCCTCGCCTCTATGCCGTTTCCTTCATGGGATCGCCCGATTTCAATTGAGGATGTTCCCCACCAAACAGGGTCAAGTCTCGCTTTCTATACAGAGATATGCCCATCAGATGAAAGTTTTTCACGCTCTCCAGGAACCTTGTTTGACTATTTTATTTTCATAGGCAAGACTAACTAGTAGTTCCAAAGAAAGGAGCATCTGGCATAGGCAGCAAACCTTGGGAAGGCTTTCTCCGTATGATCGGTTCTTTTTTCACATGTAGGTTCCTCCGCAGCAAAGATGGTATGGTCGATTGGCTTACGCTCTTACTTGGAAATGGTCTCAGTAGCGAAGTCAATAAAGAGGGTAGTCCTCCTAGCTAGGAAGTAGAATATTCATCTTACGATTTGTTTTTACTACGTATCATTAAGAACTAGAATACTAGGGCAAGCCCCGTTCCTCAATCAAAAGTCAAATCACCAAGCAAAAGGTAGGAATTGGGCACCGGAGAATGAAACTTTTACAATCAATCTGGATGGATGCAATACATTTCAACCAACGTCTTCCATCTTCGTCCTTTTCTCATTAAGGCAAAGCAAAGGAAGGTCTATATTTCTCTTACGCAATTCCTGACTACTGACTAGTCGTAGTTAGCCTAAAGACCGGAATCAGAGGTTTCGGGGCTGCTAGGCTTCTTTCTCATAGTAAGCTGTGGGTTCTTCAAGCTTTAGATACTAGCAGGTGTCTTTATCTAACTGCCTTTAACGGACCATAGGATCTTGAAAGGGCTGATGGTAAGCCCCGGTAGCTATATATGCTTCAGCTCTTTTTTAGGTGTCGTACATCGGGAACAAATCTCTTTACTTTGTATTTACTTTCCTGTTGTAGAACCATACACCAGACGTAAGTTTCATCTTGTTTTCATCGAGAGCTAGGCCCCTACAATTCACACAGAATTCAACACGTAAAGTATATAAAGCAGGGAGATTCAATCTATCAGTTAGCAGGATGCCTTATGCCACACAAAAACATTCCTTCAAAACCACCTTCTCTCATTATATCAGGTCAAACCTGGACATTAGCTCGATTCTTACACCGGAAAATGTGGCAAAGAATGAATTGATATAGGTGCTTATATCACAGATCAGATCGATTTGATTGAATGTAATAGATAAACAGAATAATGGCTCCATTTCAATTTAATGGGACGGTCCCTCTTCTCTTATATGTTATGTTCATTTTAATCTGTGATCGCTGCAAGCACCTTGTCGATACCAAACACTTAATGCTAGGCTTCCGCTGTCGGTCCGGACCGGGTGATGAAACTGAACGTACTTTGGTTAGTCATTCTGCTTGTATCGACTTCCGTCTGTTCAATACAGATACCTGTCATATTCCATAGCTGTTCTTTATTTTTCTTCCCTTGATCGTCACCTCGTAACCAAGAACTGCTTTCCCGGCGCTCTGCGAGGATCTTGCTACTTCGACTTCGTTGGTATGTATTGTCCTTGACACTTCGGAAATCGGAAAAGGCCGCGCAAGATAAATTGTTGATATGGATTCGATCAATGAAGAGGATTTGCACATCTGATATCCGCTTGTGAATGGCCGGTGGCTTATTTTGCTCTTTTTTTATTTTTCCATTCTAATAAAGTTTTGCTTTCTTTTTCCGGAAGTTGCAAGCATTGTTGATATCAAGAAATTAAATTACCGATTATCTAAAGTCATATTCTAAAAAGAGAATATATATAGCTTATCCATATTAGATTGAGACTTGAGACTCGAAAGTACGTAAGCTTGACACCCTTACTTATCTTACTCTTACAACTGGTAATAAACTTACCACCGTGGTACAGAACTTCGCTCTTTCAAGAGATAAACTGGGACTGCGGTACTAAGACCAAGACTAAAGAAACATAGAACCAAGAAATTATGTATAGTAATGGGACACAACCAAGGATTCTAAACGACAGTAGTGAAAAGACAGGAAAGTTTCTTCTAAAACTAAAATAAAAGGGCGATTGGTAAGATTCGCCTTAAGTGTCAGTTGGCAGACTTGAAGTCTGAAATCACGTGTTATGTGATTGATAACGACACGTCCTACAATCTACTGCTGGGAAGGCCTTGGATTCACGGGAACTTTGTTGTTCCGTCCACCCTCTATCAATACTTCAAATATGTCGACGAGGACAAAAAAGTACAAACAAAACAGTCTTCACAGATCGGAAGCCGGGGTCGAAGAAAAGCCCAATTTATTCCTTCCACAAGAAAAATGAAAATACCTTCCAAATTTCTCATAACGCCGAGATCTAAGCCCCGGTCATTCCGGCAGCTAAAAAGAGGAAAAGCTAATCTAATGTGGTCACTATTAGCGTCACATCTGATAGTGAAGAAGAGGCCAAATAGGGTAAACAGGCAATGCGCGTAGGCGTAGGTCTTCCACTATGACCTCTGGTGTGCCACTCGTCAGTTGAGAAACCTGGGGGAGCTATCTTCGTGGTACCAATGACTGGGGTCAGGGGGCCAATTATAATATAAAACAGGGCAACTTAAACATATGCTTTGAAGGTGGAGCCTATTGCTACAGAAGGGAGGCCAGACTTTTCCAACTATGGCCTTATTGCTAAGAAGATAATGCAAAAAATGGGCTATGACTTGGAAAATCCTGTCGGACTCAAAAATGGGAAGGGGATTAAGGAGAAGGGGCTTGACGAAGGCACAAAAAAAGCAGACATTATAAGAAGGGGAGGCTATCCGCTTTCCGACGTACGTCCTGGGGTACATCCCAGATTATGGAACGAGAGATGGGTCGGAATCTGAAGCTTATGAGTCGTCCACTACAGAAGGCTGAGACCCTGAAGTTGAACTGTCTTGCGAACCTTTCTCTAGCAGTAGCAGTAAACTTCGCAGCAGTCCTAATTTACTAATAGAGCTCCGACAGTGATGAATCAGGCGAGGAAGATGAAGAAAAACTCCAAGCCTTAACACGTGCAGCGTCAGAAAGAGAGGAGCCCCCTATTACGTAAAGCTCCTCCCACGGAAGACGAAGTAAAGCAGATCCATTTTGGCACGGACGATGAACCACGCCCGATATTCATCAATGCCCACCTTGCTCCTGAAGAAGTGATGTAGTATACCCAACCTCTCCAAGAGTTCCGTGATGTGTTTGCATTCCGCTATGCAGAGATGCCAGGGAAAAAATACGTCGCCGTCCATAAGCTCAAAATTCGGGAAGATGCAAAGCCGATAAAACAAGCACAGAGAAGGTTCCACCCTCTACTCATGGAAAAGATAGAGAAAGAAGTGCAGAAGCTTCGCAACGTCGGCTTTATTAGGTAGGGAGGAAAAGCACCCGGACGACCTCTACAGATTTGCCCATTCTGCACCCCTTTCGGCATTGACTCTTACCTTATATAGTCATGCCCTTCGGGTTAAAAAAATGCAGGATACGAAGTACAGTCTATGACGAAAATCTTCAGAGAGATGTTGCATAAAACCGTAGAATGCTACGTGGATGACCTAGCCGTAAAAAGCCATAAAAGAGTCGACCACTTGGCAGATTTACGAAAAGTCTTCCTTAGGCTTAGGTAACACAACTTGAAGATGAACCCTCTAAAGTGCTTCTTCGGAGTATCGTCAGGGAAATTCCTCGGATTCATAGTACGAAAGAATGGGATTAAGGTGTATCCCGCCAAAACAAAAGACATACTGGGGATGCCGTTTCCTACCAAGGAATTGAGAGGCTTCCAAGGACGGCTGGCACCCTCTGCCGCCTAGTCTGGTTGCCTTTGCTTCCTCAAGTGAGAGGCACACACCGTCGTTGACTCAGCGTGATATCTTTCCGACGGTTTGCTCTTGTTCTGAATGGTATTGAAGTTTGGTTCCAGAGCCGGTTACGGGCAGCCCCGGGACGACCGAAGGATGGTGGCCCTGCTTGGACTTCACGGTCCTAAGGAAGCGTGCAGGGAGGATACCCACAGTTATCCACACGGATTAGTCACCCGTTCTCTTCTCAGCCTGCTCCGCTGACAGGCTAGCTTCTGGGCGCTATGCTTCCCTCATCTGGGGGCGGATTTCCCCTCTCTCTATACCGGCGCTATTGTCTTTTCTAGTCTTGCCGTTGCCGTATATTGATAGGCCTTCTCCCGATCCTACTTGAGGCTGTTTAGCATAGAAGGACGTCCCTCGTCAGGGTGGGCTGCGTCCCGTAGGATTGGCTTAACTGGGCCCCTACTACCTCTTGCTTCCCCTTCAACTATACAAGCCGGACCCCTTCGACGTATAAGAGACGAATCGGCAGGCGGATTGGTCTTTGCGCCTTCTGGACGCGGCCATCTTTCCCTCCCACTATACACCTTGCTCAGATCTTCCCCGAGCGGATGGGCACTCGGCTTTCCTCCCCGCGCTGGCTCTTCCCCTGGCCGTCTCATTGCTACTGCTAGTTCTCTACTCTATAGTGACTCTGACTACTGGTTTACGGCTACTGCTACTACAGTTTCCCTATTACACTCTGACTATTGCACTCTTACTGTTCTCACTGAGACTGATATACTCTTAGTACTCTTCTCCCTATTACACTCTTAACGACTACTGGAACTCTACTCTCTTTTTACTCTTACACTGTTGACTGCTACTGCTCTTGCTTCCTTTTCTGTCACAACCCCTTCAAAGAGGGCATTCGATAGCAACCCCATCCCATCCATCTTATTCTTTTATCAAAGAAAGGCTATCGCTCATCTTGGTTCCGGCGTAAGTAATAAGGGTACAAAGGAAGAAAGAGAGTAATCTGAATGTGCAGCTGATTTCGATTGATTCTATTTCACCAACAAAGACTGGCACCGGGTAGACTAAAGTGAGAGCCCACGATAGGGGATCATTGTCTTCACCACCCCCGGTAACACCAGTCAAATCAGGTAAGGCAAAGCTGCTGTAGTCAGGGCAGTATATAAGGAAAGGAACTTAGTAGGATGCCGATAGAAGCTCCTGTTGGCGGGACACTGATTGATCAGCAAAAGACCTTACAAATAGAATTCGATTATTAATTTTGTTTAGGGCGGTAGTTACCAAGCTAAAAGCAGGTAAAACAAAACATCTTTTTGTTTTTGCGATTCCCCGATCATTTATCGATTTTCTGTCTTGTCTCCTGGTCCTGCTGCCTCGTGCTCCTCCACGGCTTTCTTTCCTGGCATCCTTTGTTGCTTGCTTTTGTTTGCTTTTTTATCATCGTTTTTTTGGGCCTGGAACTCGAATCTCGCTTTCTACCTTGGAAATAGTCGTACCGTTTGGCTCGGAGTTACAGTACACTTTCTGGATCGGGGATAGCTACTGAACTTTTATACATATGCAAGGATGTAAGTAGCTATCTTCTTTTCCGCCGGTACACTGATGTTGGTCTGCCTGTAGTAAGAAGCTCACGAGGCCGGGTTAATACATGAGTGAGTGCCAGGTAATTATGGGTTCTGCCGCACCTGATTCCCGAGAAAGGGGAAAGCATCATATCAATGAAGGAATGCAAGTGTAGTTTTCACCAGATCTAATGTCTGATTTCGACCTTGATCTATTTGAAAGGAACTGGCTTGCTACCATTTTCCTGTTGGGAAGTAACCCTTCTAGAAAGAGTAGGCTACTGCTCAATCTGAAAGCGGTTAAAAGAAAGACGGGATCTAAAGGAAGGCTATGAGAGCAGTTAGAGTGTAGCCATGTGCGAGCTGCTAGCCTTCTCGAAACGAAATTCTTCGATGCACCGGTAGACCTCATGTTCAGGCTGATAGGTTCTTTCCTATCCTGCTTAACTTAATAATATAAACTATCCGAAGTCAAGGAATTTGAAGAAGGCTCTTTGGCAGATTCTTTAGATCTGGATAGAGTCTTGCTCATTAAAGAGAGTTGTAGATTCCATTCCTAAGATCAAGATCAGGCGTCAGTGCCCTTCCCTTTTTTTATTCTATTAGTAAGGCGCTAAGGCTACAATTACAATCAAACTAAAGCAAGAAGCGAGAAAGTGTCTTTTGATTTTGATAAAGAAAGTGCTTTGATCCTGTGAGCAATCTAAGCCTCCCCGAAGGGGATTATTCGCTTGTAAGCATAGAATAGACTCAATTCCGATCGTGCAGCTAACCACTGCAAGTGACGGGGGGTGGCGCCCTAACGGATCTTAAGCGGTCTGATAAGAAAGATGTGAATTCTGGTTGAACCGCATGAAGCGAGGCAACAATTGTAGTATAATATAGTACAGTAGTTGTTGGAGAAAGAAAGAGATCGGACGAAAATGGAAGACCAGGTGTACAAGCAGGACTAGGCTTATTGGCCTAATGCTTAACTTCTTCATGACTTCTCCGCTCGGTGAGGTTTATTCGGCTAGGAAATGAGGTCTCAGAGAACCT